TAGAAAGAAGTAGGGGAGTGGATAGGAGTTAATCCCTATTAATTTAATTATATGTGTCTGTTCGAATCTCATTAACAAATGAGCAAGTTCCATATCATATAGAAATATGTTATGGAGCCAATGTTTTTTCTTTGAATCTCATTTTTTTTTAGGTATTTCGTGTTTGGCTCTAATGAAAAATTGGAAATCTATGGAACGATTGAGGCAGGGGTGATTTATCCTATCCCTTTTATTCACTTTATGACAAGAGTCGATTATTAATCACTCAACCCCATGTTGAAGTTAGTTAAACAAAATACATACCATAGAATCATATAAAAATGAGGAAATGCTTAGTTTATATGGTATGTATCGTTCGACAATAATTTTTGGGTTTTTGTGAAAAAGATTTGTGATCCTTTATTTAAATTATTCAATTATTTAAACTGAAATTATTTCAATTCAATATTAGAAAATATCTATCACAGTGACAACTGTTCAGTCTATTTGATAGATACGAAAACCCCTCCCGATTTTTTTCGATTTTGATTTTCGTAATCAGATGAAAAGAATAAAGGTTCAAATCTTAACTTACATCATTTTTTTATACATCTCATGAAAAAAAATTGGATTTCTTTCTTCTTTTCTCTTCTTTTCTTTGATCTATTTATCTATTTTCAATTAAATCAGTGATGAGTCAATTACAAAAGAAAGACTTATCTTCCTATGAAGATCAAACGTGATGCTTATTGTCCAATTTTCTTTAAATTAAATCAAATTAAATAATGATGTCTAAATAGGAAACTTTTTCAATTTCAATTAGAAATATTTTGAATAAATATTTTGAATGATTCCTTGTAAGTGGAATTTTTGGTACTCAAAAAGTAGGAAATCGTTTAATCTATCCTATTGAGTCACTTGAAGATGCAGATTCAAAAAGTTATTCGTTTATATAGTTCTATTTCTTTCTATTATCTTTTCTTTCTATTATCTATAGATTCTTTATGTATGTTAAAGATGCTGTCTTGCTAAGACTTTTTCAGAAAAATCGTTCTACATATCATATATAGAAGAAGGAGTCTAGATTACGATGTCTATGGACAGCTGAACCAATGACTATTCATGATTCCATAATTGAATCAATTCCATACCGGTTCCAAATTAGAGGAATATTATGGTAAAACTTCGTTTGAAACGATGTGGTAGAAAGCAACGTGCGACTTGAAGGACACGATCCGTTGTGGATTTTTACATCCACCATTTTCGATTTATCTAGGAATGAGGGTGCTCTTGGCTCGACATTGTTTGTTCTGTTACACTCGAACCCTTCATTTTTTGTTGGGTTGTAAATAGTCTACGATGGAGCTCGAGTAGAAAGGATTAATGCATTTCTCGGGGGCAAGGATCTAGGGTTAATGCCAATTAATCAATTGGAACAACTTCGTAAATGCATCTTCCATATATAGAAATCGAAAGGATCCAATTCGAGCAAGTTTCCAATTCAAAAGCAAAACTTGTTGGAATTGATCAACCTTTTTTCGATTCAAAGTGTATCATGCGGGAATCAACTGTCCATAGGATTCTTTGCTAGAAAGAAATCAAAAAGGGTATGTTGCTGCCATTTTGAAAGGATTAAGAAGCACCGAAGTAATGTCTAAACCCACTGATTTAAAATAAGGATAAAGGATCTAAGAACAAGGAAAGACCATTTTAATTGTCTCGATAGTCTCAATAATTGGATCAGACTAAAGAATCTAAATAGAATTTAAACGAGACAAACAAAAGGGAGTAAAGACCACTCAATAAATGAAATTGACTAAAGATTTTTCCTTTGAGCTATTTGAGAGTTATCCAACTTGAGTTATGAGTACAAATGGTTTCTTTTTCATTTTCAGTAAGAAAAAAAGACTGAAATCATAGTCTAATTGATTTTCTAGGCCCATTTGTGATTTAATTTCTTAGAATTGCATACATAGACAAACCTTTGAATCAAATCATTTTTTCTCGAGCCGTACGAGGAGAAAACTTCCTATACGGTTCTAGGGGGGGTATTGTTCATCTACATCTATCCCAATGCGCCGTCTATCGAATCGTTGCAATTGATGTTCGATCCCGAAGAGAAGGAAAAGATCTTGGAAAAGTGGGCTTTTATGATCCAATGAAGAATCAAACTTATTTAAATGTTCCTGTTATTCTATATTTCCTTGAAAAAGGTGCTCAACCCACAGGAACTGTTCAGAATCTTTTAAAGAAAGCGGAAGTTTTTAAGGAACTTCCGTCTAATCAAATGAAATTCAATTAAAGAAAAAAGAAATACCTAAGGGGGGGTAGCGGCTTGTATATAACTTTGTATAATTTTTCTCTACTTGTTTTTTTGATTCCCCCCCTTTTTTTCTGCTGTATTCGTATCTATTTATCATTGTTTACGTCGAATCCGATGGTCTATAACGACAAAACCGTAGTTTATTGATCTTATAAATATCAAATTCGGACATTTCCTTCAATTGTGTGGTTTTCATTG